TGAACCTACATAGCGAAAAGGGGGATCCCCTTACGCACGTGAAATCCTTTTATGCCCACCCGCCTAATGTGCTGAAGTGGCTCATGATGATAGTCTTATGATCAGACTATTCCCAAGGAGCCTTACTGATCAAGCTATGGAATGGTACTTCACTCTCCCTAGGTATTCAATTCAATCCTTTGCCCCCCTTGTCGAAAAGTATTTAGAACGCTTCTCAGCTATCACAAAGAGGGAAATGTTGATTCAATCGACCTGGAAACACAATCCTGGTGATAGCTTTTCATCATACCCTTCTTTGTGGAGGTCCTTTACCTCAAGAAACCATTTGACCCTCCTCAAAATCTTGATTTCTAACCCAAAGAGGCTATTACCTATAACCCTTCCTGTCTATTTCGAGGAGGCGGGGTAAGAACTTGGAAGAGGCACAACTCAAAAAGGGTCATCTTCGAATTACTGACGGAAAAGGGAATGGCGAATCCAAAAATAGAATCCGGAATGGGAATGCAGTAGGAGATGGGGCGGGCCCAATCTTCCTATCAAACTAATCATATATGCCAAGCTCCTCTTAGCCCTATAGTCTTTCTCCCTCCCAAATTTTTCCAAATGATTCAAGACCTGAACTGAAAGAGACTATACAAACAAAGCTTTCCGACTCGGCCTTAAGAAGCTTGTATCCTTTGGATTATTGGGACCTAACGAGCCAGGACAGCCTATACCGAAGGAGACAAATTCATACCCTGCCGATTTCTAGGGCTTGCTTTGCTCGGATGTTATTGCCTTTGCCCCGACTTGCTCTCCCATCCCTCCCACCTTTGCCTATACCTATGCTTCTATTCCCTCCACTGCAGACGAGTCCACTGGCATCTGGAGCAGTATATGTAACTTAAAGGTATGCCACTAGACCAGGTGCTCGCTATAGAGGCTACGAACCAACCAACGGGCTATAGCTTTGTTGGAATTGATTCTGATCGAGGTAGTGTATGGGATGCATCTAAATCCGCGTATGGAACCACAATCTCTGCTGCTAGCTTTGCAAAAGGAGGATCTGAAAATGGCTCCCTTCATTATTTGGTGGAACCGAGCGAAGGGAAGCTGGGACAGGAAGGTACGCCAGGCGAGGTGCAGCATTCATTAAATGCTTGCTTCGCTCCCGTGCCCCTACGAAAGTCTCCGCAGTGGCAGGTATAGGGGATGTAGACCATTCCCGATCAAATCAATGAACTTGGGGCTGCTCGAACAATCTCCCTTCCCTCCTCCATAGCCTTGCATGAACTCCCGCTGGTGGATTTGCTATTGGTCAATCGTCTCTACAACAGCAGCAGTGCATTCCTCCCTACCTACTACGATATAGGTAACCGCCCGCCCGCTTAGCCAGTCCGAGCCAACTGCGGAGCCTATCCTATGCCTCTTAACAACCGCGCTAGTCGGAATTTGGGGAAAGATAGAGAGCTCTCTAGGTTCTCCTGATCAAATGGATAGTTCGCTTTGCCAGTCCATGAATATGCCGCACCCAGCAGTTCGAGGAGTTGGCCATTAAGGAATAAGGAGATACGGTTCGATCGAAGCCCTGCCTCGAAAAAGTCAAGTAAAGGGTGGATCAGATGGCATTCCAGTATCCGACCCATCTCTTTCTGCCGATTCCCCAGGAGTCCCATTCATTCGTTTATGGGAGCGACTATCTGTCATATCCAGCCCCTCATTCTCCACCGCAAGCCGGGTCATCAAGTGATTAGCCAGCATAAGAATAGCCGTTGATGATTCCATCCGATGAAATGTCTTTCATTCCCCGCCCTAGGAGCTGATTGACTCTGTTCGACCTGCCGCTTCGGGATCAATAGCCACCCCCTCGAAGCCTCGAATGAATCCGACTTTACTACTGTTCAGCCCACCTTTGATGATCGGCCCGGGCATTGTCGCTCAACAAGACTCGATAAAGATGTTTCCATCTTCGACCTTTCATCCCCCAATGAAGCCAAGGTAGAGGAGTCTTTGAAGGAAGCTGCAACTGCGGTGTAGGATGGAAAACGGATAATGTTGTCATAGAGTCCCATTCATTCAAAGAGCTAATGGCCCGCCCCTCCAACTCAAGCACCAACGGCACAACAAAACCTGATCTGATCCCCAGGATACATCTGAAGTGCAACACATTCATCTAGATGGTGATGAACTGTCTTCCAAGTCCTCCCGGCCTGAAGCTGAACTAGAAGTCTCCTCTTCTAAGCAATCTCGGCCTTCCGCTACCAATAGCAATCTTCCCAGGGCCCAGAGAGTTCTTAGGCCACGTCAAGTCCTTAAAGATCCAAAACAGGTCGGTAGACCTATCCCACCTTCTTCATAAGATATGTCTGTGGCTGCCTGGAACATCCGGGGTATTAATCGCCCTGGAAAACCTAGTGACATCCGTAAGATGGTGACTGATAATAATGTCGGATTCATTTTTCTCTTAGAGACACATATGCAGGTATCCAAGGCAGGTAGATGGTCCCGTAAACTGGGGTTTTATGATTGCTACTCAGTTAATGAGAAAGAACAGAATTTTTTCTTTATGGAATTCCAACATTCTTACCCATGGACACTTGTGATCAAATGGTCACAGTCGAGGTTCTTTTCAATAATTACAGGCGAGAAGGTGCGGGTTTATGGTCTCAATTCGCCATCTGGTAGACAGTTTCTTTGGCAACGAATTCGTGGGCAGATCTCGGGGCCGTGGCTTCTATTGGGAGAATTTCATGCTCTATTGGATAGCTCTGCAAAAATGGGAGGACAGGTCCAATGATTTTTTTAGAGGAATTTGCTCAAACTTTGGTTGATTGCGAGTTGGTAGACTTGGGTAGTTCGCGTGGCTGGTTCTCGTGGACGAATAAGCAATCCGGTGGGAGATGTTTTAAAGAAAGATTAATGTCTCGGTATAAAAGCTCACAGGAGCTAAAGTTGTATTCTAAACACGTAAGTATCGCCTCCCATCAATCACAGTGGCTATCTTCCTTCAAGTGAGATAGTTGATCGAAAAACCATCGCCGTGCTCATTGAGCCGCGGTGGCTAAGAGCCTTTCCTCACTCGCCCACCCACTTGCTTTTCAACTTAAAACAGGGGAGGGTATTTTGATTTCCAAAAATGGATGTTTCCGTGTAGTTAAGTAGTTCGAAACACTATCCTTTTGAAACGGATAGTTAACAGTGCTCATTCTCTATCTCAACCGGAAAAGCCAACTCATGTTTCCACGTAATTTTCATTACGAAGATGTATCACGTCAGGATCCGTTGCTCAAACCGAATCACGCCAACGTTATGGAAGTTCCTGGATCGTGTGAAATAAGAGTAGTACCAAAGGCACCCTCTGATTTCAGAATCAAAAATGGAAAATTGGCTATGGAGATTCCGCGCGGTCAGAGATTCATACAGACACAAAGGGGTTCGACAGGAAAGTCGTTTCGATCCAATCCATTCTTGGGGTCCGATAAAGACAAAGGATATGTCAGTGACCTAGCACGACAAAGCACTCTCCGAGGGCATGGAATGTCTAATTTTTCGGTCAGAATCTCGACAGTAATGTCTCTTTTAGATTCTCCGGTCGAAATACGGGAAAACCCCATTCAATTCTCGATGGAAACGGAGTTTTGCGAATTATCCCCGGAACTGGAAGATCATTTCGAGATCTTCGAGCATATTCGAGGGTTCAATGTGACTATTGTAACTTCGGCCAACACACAAGATGAGACTTTACCACCGTGGAGCGGCTTTTTGCAAAAAGATGAGGGGAATTATCAGTAAGATGTCGGAGAAGCGAAATATACGAGATCACAAACGTAGATTGCTCGCGGCTAAATATGAATTGAGACGAAAGCTTTATAAAGCCTTTTGTAAAGATCCCGATCTTCCCAGTGATATGCGGGACAGACATCGTTATAAGTTGTCCAAGTTGCCAAGAAATAGTTCCTTTGCACGAGTAAGAAACCGATGTATTTCCACTGGTCGCCCTCGTTCCGTATATGAGTTCTTTCGCATTTCTCGTATCGTTTTTCGTGGATTAGCATCTCGAGGTCCTTTGATGGGCATAAAGAAATCGTCTTGGTAGCAACCACCAAACCAATAGAACAAAGGTTAGCTCTGCAGCTGGTCCACAAGCAAGGTAAGTAGGTCCATTACCGGCCGGCTCCGGACCGAAAAGACCTAACGGAGTAATCCCTTATCTCGGATCGGAGATGCTAACGGGACGGGAATCGAAGTGGGGGACCTCTCTACCGCACCTGCCTCCCCAGACACTACGTACAGGGTAGTACTCTTGGAAAGATAGAATATCACCGCGTGAACATAACATGTTGTGTTGAATGTCACTCCCGAGGGATCGACCACTATTCTAAATAGAGTAAGGCGGAGAACTGTTGTTCATTGGAGCGCCGGAGTGCGGAGGTTGTTCCCACCATTGAAGTCAGAGTGTGGGACTGAGCCTGTAGAATGATAAAGACCAATAAGTTCTTCGTTTCGTTGGTAGAACCAACGCCAATATCATATTGACTCTCTCTCGTCCAATAAGAGTTTCCGAGAGTGACTTTCTTTAATTCTCTCCTTTCCAAAGCTGCGCAAGGCGGCCCCCCAGAACAAAAAAGCCCCACCCCTCTTTCCCCCCCTTAATGAAAGACCCTCGCCCCGCTTCCTATTCATTTGTGGGTCGGGACCCTTTATATGATATGGCGTTTTTTTTTCTCCAGAGGTGATTTCGAGAATCAACCAACCGACAAATCCGTAGCCCAGGTGACTCACTGCCTCCCTCTCGCCCAAATGAAATGGGATGAATCAAATCAATAAGCTTTTTGATTGATTCAGGGCGCAGCGAAGCCAAATTCCATCAAGGCAACAAGGGGGGGGGGGAACAGGAGTTCTCACGATAGGAAAGAGAAATGACTATAAGGAACCAACGATTCTCTCTTCTTAAACAACCTATATACTCCACACTTAACCAGCATTTGATAGATCATCCAACCCCGAGCAATCTTAGTTATTGGTGGGGGTTCGGTCCGTTAGCTGGTATTAGTTTAGTCATTCAGATAGTGACTGGCGTTTTTTTAGCTATGCATCACACACCTCATGTGGATCTAGCTTTCAACAGCGTAGAACACGTTATGAGAGATGTTGAAGGGGGCTGGTTGCTCCGTTATATGCATGCTAATGGGGCAAGTATGTTTCTCATTGTGGTTCACCTTCATATTTTTCGTGGTCTATATCATTCGAGTTATAGCAGTCCTAGGGAATTTGTTCGGTGTCTCGGAGTTGTAATCTTCCTATTAATGATTGTGACAGCTTCTACAGGATACGTACCACCTTGGGGTCAGATGAGCTTTTGGGGAGCTACTGTAATTACAAGCTTAGCTAGCGCCATACCTGTAGTAGGAGATACCATAGTGACTTGGCTTTGGGGTGGTTTCTCCGTGGACAATGCCACCTTAAATCGTTTTTTTAGTCTCCATTATTTACTCCCCCTTATTTTAGTAGGCGCCAGTCTTCTTCATCTGGCCGCATTGCATCAATATGGATCAAATAATCCATTGGGTGTACATTCAGAGATGGATAAAATTGCTCCTTACCCTTATTTTTATGTAAAGGATCTAGTAGGTCGGGTAGCTTCTGCTATCTTTTCTGCCATTTGGATTTTTTATGCTCCTAATGTTTTGGGGCATCCCGACAATTATATACCTGCTAATCCGATGCCCACCCCGCCTCATATTGTGCCGGAATGGTATTTCCTACCGATCCATGCCATTCTTCGCAGTATACCTGACAAATCGGGAGGTGTAGCCGCAATAGCACCAGTTTCTATATCTCTGTTGGCTTTACCTTTTCTAAAAAGTATGTATGTGCGTAGTTCAAGTTTTCGCCCGATTCACCAAGGAATATTTTGGTTGCTTTTGGCGGATCGCTTACTACTAGGTTGGATCGGATGTCAACCTGTGGAGGCACCATTTGTTACTATTGGACAAATTCCTTCTTTAGTTTTCTTCTTGTTCTTTGCCATAACGCCCATTCCGGGACGAGTTGGAAGAGGAATTCCTAGTTCTTACACGGATGAGAGTGATCACACCTGATCAGTGAAAAATTCTGACACCAATCATTTACGAGTGAGTATTACACCAAGAATTGACAAGCGGATGAGTTTTCTAGTTGGCTATGTTGATATAGCTTAGATAGGGAATGGATACTCTACTATAGGGCTGAACTTTCCAATCCTGTTCCCGAAACTCCCCTCCGCTTCCTTCCCCTCTTTCGGCCACGAAAGAAAAAGAAATAGAAGGGCATGAACAGCCTTAACAGCAGTGTCAGACAAGACACCTGATCCCGAAAATGGTGAAAAATACGCCGCGCCGGCTCTTCGACCAAGGAGGCATTCCTACCAGAATGCCGACTACTACGACTAATACGGGGAAGCAAAGTCTCCATCGTTGAAGGCTTTGCTCGCTCGCCCCTCCCTATTAATGACTCGGCCGAGATTGTCGTCAAAGCAACTGGACCAAAGACATTGATTGGCGGATCACGTAGAAAAGGGCTATCTAGTAAGGCGCTAACGCGCACCACCGCTCATAACAATTTCAAGCTGCTCCCTCGCGCGATACGGCTTTTTGGCCTACTCTTGCGGGATCGGAATAGTAGTTTCGTTCGTGAACCGGCTCTCATTCTATCTTCAATTCCTCTGCCGAAGTCTTTCTGATCTCTGATTGACCTTTCCCATTCCTTCTAACTAACCAAAACCAAACGGCGGTGGCCGAGGTAGAAAGAGATTGGAAAAGCAAAGGTTTTGACCTTCATTCCGAAATGAAAACTGCATTTCTACTCATTTCTTTTCTGGATTTTTGAAAGTGGTTTTAGCTCCTCCTGGACCACTCACTTACGGAATTCTGGCTGTTGGCAATGCAAGTTTGGTATTGCGGTAGGAAAGGGTAATGTGGGCGTCTTTGATCTCCCGCTCCCAGAGATCAAAAGAGCTCATGCTATTCTGTGGATGGAAGGAAATTGGATTTCTCTTTCCTGTCGGTTCTGCACGCCGGAAGAACTCTTTCCTCAATCTCTGATTCCACACAGCGGCTGACTTTGTGTGACCGCAGCGAGAAGCAATTGGTGCTGCTTTATTCTTAGGTTGAACAACTAGTCTTTATTGTATTGCATCCGCGGAGCATCATATAGGAGAGAGAAAAATGGGATCCGCTCAAATCATCAGATCGTTCTCCCGCCGAATAAAGAGTAATAAGATGATTGGACCACGGGGAAAGGTTCTGCTTTTTCAAGCTCCTAACTTTCTGTAACGAGCGACTGGTTCGAAGAAGCGAGAAAGAGCTTAACAAGCAGGAAGCCAAATCACACTTAGTGCAACAAACACGTCTTGACCAGTTCTCTTTCTACTAAGCCTTGGTATGACACATAGAAACATTGGGTGGGGCTCTTTGACAAGAAGAGGTTCTCAGTTGATGGACCGGGTGAGAGAGTTGCTTTCTGAACACCTTGCAATTAGGGAAAGACAAACGACTAGGTGAGCCTTACCACCCGGCCGAGACTGTAGGATCCTGAACTCCCACCAATTTCCAGTTGGAAACTCGCATTGCTAGCCCACCCAGTCAAAAGCCGGCGTGGGTCCTTCCCGCCGCCGCAATAAGAGCAAGTTGATGCAGAAATTTTCTTCAAAAAAGCCCCAATCTAGTAATAAGGCGCTAGCGCCAGCAAACGAAGGCTTTCAAGTACTAGTTGTGAGTGGTGCGCAGGAACGACTTACGTGATAGACGGAGCAAATTTCAATTGGCAATTAAGCCGCGGTGGTGCGCTAACGCGCCTTACTAGATAGCCCTTTTCTACGCTGGTCTTGGAAGTTTGTTAACTTCGTGAATGGTCAGCCTCTTGGTTACTTGAGCTCCTGGCCACTCTTTGCGTTGGTCCATCATATATAGGATTGTTTGGATCAGCGCTGAGCGGTCCAGGTCGCATCTTTCGTAACTACGCCCTTCTTGGCGATGATATCGTCATTGGGGACTCGAGGGTAAGATTCTCAAAGTCTTATCTCGGATCCGGGTTTGGCTTGTTTTCGGCTCCTCTCTTCTCGAGAATCCATACATCCCTTCTCAGTGTATGGACAGCTATCTCTCGAGCACAGGTTTAGGTTCGGCCTCAATGGGAAAACGGAGCACCTAACAACGCATCTTCACAGACCAAGAACTACGAGATCGCCCCTTTCATTCTGGGGTGACGGAGGGATCGTACCATTCGAGCCTTTTTTTCATGCTTTTCCCGCGGAGGTCTGGAGAAAGCAGCAATCAATAGGATTTCCCTAATCCTCCCGGAAGAACGTGAAATTCTTTTTCCTTTCCGCAGGGACCAGGAGATTGGATCTAGCCATAAGAAGAATGCTTGGTATAAATAACTCACTTCTTGGTCTTCGACCCCCCTTACTAGATAGCACTACTTTTGCCCCCCGATCAGTGCAATGGGATGTGTCTATTTATCTATCTCTTGAAAAGAAATGTACGCAGGTTTGAAAAAGGATCTTATTTTGTGACGGGTTGGGCCGGTGTACCGGTTGTTATGCCAATAGCAGCGCCGGGCAGCTAAGTTGGTATTACGCGTGAGCGGGCGGGGGGGGCGGCGTAGGGCTCACACAAGTCAGTGAAGGACCCCCGTAGGGCCTTTCTGAAGTGTGGCACGGCCAGGGAGGAAAGGGAGGGGGGGAGCCATAGTTTAGTAGCCGCCCTTAAAATCTCATGAAAAATCGCGCATAAAATGCTCATTTTCAATAGAACAGGAAGAGGAGAAATCAAAAAAAGTTATGATGAGCATCTATTTGAGTCGATCATTTCCAAGATCTAATTCCAGTTTTTTCTTATGTAGTGGAAACGCCTCACAATCTGCAGTTTTACGCTTAAGGGAAGAAATGTTCTTGGTGGATGCAGGACCTGGGACCCCCATCATTTGTATGCAAGATGAGCCTACAGGAGTGCCAATCAACCGAGCCACCAGGTTTGAGAATAAGGTGGGATCCCTGGATGTAGTGGCTGGTGAATCACTGATCAAAAAGCAGATTTTGGAGAGATTCTTCATCGATCTAGTGGCCGGTGAATCACTGATCAAAGAGCGAGCAGCCGCAAGGTTTAATGATTTAGTGGGATCCACAGATGTAGTGGCTGGTGAACCGCTTCTTCTTCTTCCACGAAGATTCAGACAAAACCGAGCTTGGATGGAACTGAACAAGATTTGGCGAACGAATACAAAGGTCAAAGGGTTGATTTTTGAAAAAGTAAAAGGAGGTTATTCAGTAGCAATCGCAGGTTTCATTACTTTTCTTCCATTCCGTCCTATCATAACAAAAAGGATAGCGAATGATCGATTCACCATTGAGAGCATTAACCCCAAAAGGACGAATATTGTGGTGTTCTAACAGCGGCAGATCAAACAAGAACTTGATGAGGCTTACGAAAAAAAAAAAAAGATCCCATTTCTCAATTCCGAAGCCTGATAACACTCTATCACCTTAATCCATTCTTTTGTTGAGGGTCTGGCACTTATTCCGGCCCTCTATTTACATAGCGAAGAAAGGCTCTTGCTCGAATGCGTGACTGCGGCGCGCCTATCGCCCCGGCACTCTAAAATGCATGTTGGGTTGGTCCAACCAAGAAAGGCATGGGAGTTCCAGTGAAGGGAAGTGAAGTGGTCGCTCACTGAACTCGTTCTCGTTGGGAAAGGAGGCAAAACAAAGGGATACATGGCCCAACTAGACTTGTAGTACAAGTTGAGCAAGTGGAGGCAATGCAGTAGCATAGTTGAGTAGAGTAACGGTATACGCATTTCTCCGCTCAAGCTTCGCTATGAATAGAGGATTCCTGGTTGAATGAGTGAGTGACTGGACTAGCAAACTTGAGGACTTTTTAGATCCAATTCCTTCACTTCATCTATAGTAGCTGTAACAGAAAGAGGGCGACTCGAATAAGTGGTGCGTGTGTTGTGTTTTTATCGCACTACAGCAGGAGGTCTTTACTTATCGACACAAGCTTCTCGGAAAGATTTTCGATTTCGCATCTTTGCATCCAAAATCCTTGGGGATTCATCATAGCGGGTCGCGTGTTCAGTGGAAGTCACCTCTAAACCCTACTCCCGGTGATGCGAAGACTTGTTCCATTACCTCTTCTTGGTGAGAATCACCGGAGGCTTTACAGGACGGCTCGTTCACGAGTACGTAACCCAACAAGACAATCACTAGTCTAGTTAGAAAGCTCCGGTTAGGGTTGGTAGTAAATGACTCCCTCCGACTTTTTTGTTGATTTCTCATCGAAATGGGGAGTCGGACTGAGTTCCGGGATCGGAAAGGCCAGCCGGTCAGGGTAAAATAGAACTGCCTCTGTTGCTTGCGCCGAGCCCACGAGGAATCACTCCTTCGGAAGGGGACGTGACGTGGGCGTGACGTGAACGTGTGACGTCAAGACCAGAAACACAAACACAACACGAGACGACACCCCACACACGAATCACCGCAGGAGAAGAGGTGTTCCACATCCTCCTGCAAACAAAGGCGCTACCTTCATGTGCTCCGGACGTGACTCGGCATTCAGGGCTCGCTGTTCATGACTTATCAATCGGCACCCGAAATGAAAATGACAAGCCAGAGATAGGTAAAGTAAAGTACCAGGCAAAGGATTCCCACCCACTTGATACATTCTCCCACGTACCGGAAAACCCACTGTTACCGAAAACCTTAGAGATGCTTCCAATAATTAGGGACTTGAGCAATCCACGGAGGTGCTACCGAATGGGAAAGAAAACTCACAACCGCTGACTCATCTCAGTAGTCTGGTAGTAGAACTAGATAAGGAATGCCAATCCGCAAGGGCGTAGGCAACTATGGGAACGGAAACGGGCACTATTGCCCCTGATCCATAGACTTCTCTTCGGATACATCCTGCTCTTCTCATGCGATTCAACCAATACGCCTGCGTATGAAAGAGGGATAGTCGGAGTCGTTAGCTCCTATGGATCCCCTGAATCCCTCGAAACTACTGAGACCCTCCCCTCAGGGGCGTAAATCCCCACCATATCAGACCTACACGCCTCTTGGCGGCATGGAATCTCCCCTCTCTCTATATCGGACAAGCAAGCTCCTCCCTCACCTGCAGGGACCTTTCTTCTGATTAGGCGCCGATACGGATTTCTTCCTGTAGGGATTGCTCCTTTAGGTATCGATGAGGTATTTCCTGTAATTGCAGGGGCTCGATAGCGAAGAAGGAAACTTTCTGACGAATGAGCCCTAGAATCTATCTCATGAAGCTCCGAGACCGGTTTCCTCAAGGGAGCAATGACTTGGACTACTCTATTCCTACGAAACGAGACGGAGGGATTAGACAAGCCTACTGACCGGGTCGGGCACGAAGGAGGAAAGGAGACTATACCACAGCTTGAGACGAGACTGGAATTCTGAAACCAAAGATTCCTTTTCGGCTATTTGTACTCGTTGTGATCTCCTGTGGGGGTTTGGGGACTACGGCCGATCTCCGAAGAAAGGTCAATCTGGGTTCGAGATTTATGGTCCTTCTCAGTTTGCCCGCAAGTTTGGCCTTCGTCAGCTAATTCCCAAGCCTGTGTGGGAATTGACTTCTAACGATCGAAAGGCTCCTTGGGAGAGCAGATTTTTAGGATGTGATGCCATTCTGAGCAAAACCAAGCGGGATAGGCGTAAGTGCTCACTGCTTCCGGAATTTCTGCCGGGATACAAACTGCAGCCCGTGTGCAAAGCTTCATTGGAAGAGATTTCTTCAGGCTAACTTCCCGTAAATTTCTTCTGGCATTGTGGACATCACTTCTAAAGGTGATCACAGGTATGATCGGCCTAATCCCATGTTATTTTATTTGTACAATCCTTTTGTTCTTGCTGGAAAAGCTTGACCGATCCAAATCTTTAATAAGACTCCCCTAGATCTGCTCCTCGTCTACTACCATCGGTGCTTCCCAAACTGATTAGTGGCCCGAGAGGAATCATCAAAAGCGCAAAGATCGGCCATACTTTTGTTTCCTAGCTTAGACCATTTTGGCCGATCCTGACAATATGCATTTTGCAGCATCTATTCTTATTACAGATGAGGAGAGTGACACTGCATCTGATGAGCATCTGCCTCTTTCCCACCTTAAGACTTCAAAGGGTGCAAGCTCTGTATCCCCTCGTGAGACCGAAGGTGATGACAGAAGATCTGGGGAGAATGTCGCTCGACAGTTGGATCATTCGGGTAAATTTATACATTTTGACATGTCGAAATGAAAAGTTTCATCGGACAAGGCCGATCGATCTTAAATCCTTATGCAATCTAATACTGTGTTCCTTTTGTCAGGGAGATCATCAGATTCTACTAGGAAATGCCACAGGGTCCTGCTCAACCAAAAGAGAAAAGAATCCCTAAAGACTCCACGAGGGAAGGAGCTGAGCCAGGGGGCATAAACAAGTAAAATGGGTGGTTTGGTGGCAAAGACCTGTAAGGTTCCTGTGTCCGATCCAGTGAAAGATCAGCCATTAGGAATTACTGGTCCTGCAGGGGACGTTATAGGTGCAGACCCTGCCGTAAATCTCGAAAGGAGGCGCAAGGTTACTAGGGACTTACCTAAACGTCCTGCTGAGGAGAGCAGAGCAATGGTAGCCAGAATGAAGGAGAGAGATCGGAAAAAGAAGAGGTATTTCAAGAAAGGGGTTCGAGTACTGAGAGGAACGAGACAGATGGAGAAAATAGGAGAGAGGGCGGTGGATGGGGTAGGAAAAAGCCTAGGGATAGGGGCTTTCCTTCTTTTCTTAACCGTGCATCGCAACCCTTGCTGCGCGCTATGCGCTAGCTTGTTTGGTTAGGAGATTGCTCTGTCGTATTGTTCCTTTGCGCCCTGTGCTAAAGCACGGGGCTTATACTAACAAATGAAATATTTGGAATCATAATCTTAACCTTTCTCTAAACCCCACTAACAACCTAAGCTAATGTTTCAAATTCTCCTTCATCTGCTTTTGTTCGAGCTCTTGCCTACTCGGGATTTGAAAAAAACCAATTCTGGATGAAACAACGGATTATTCTTATGAGAGAGACTGTGATGCGGGTGTTGATGCTTATGTCTCTGCGAATGCTTATACTTAAAAGCTGCCATATCTTCATGTAAAACATATCCTAACCGGGCATTTGACTATTTGGTCTCGCTATGGCTAGCTTGTTGTTTGGTGAGGAGCGGAGATAGATAGATATGAGCTGACAGCTTATGTTTCCTGGTATTTTGGGTGAGATGTACACCGAAAGGAATTGACGCGTAAAACACTTTTTTAAGATCGAAAGTGAGCTCGACTCAAAGCAAGTCGACAAGCGAGAGACAAGGTTGGGTGAGGGTACAAGGCGTGGGATCTACGATCGACTCCGTTGTTGGCTTTGCAGATGCTTTCAAATAAGAAAGCAGTATATTCCATTCATTGTATATATCTTCGTGTCATTGACATCATTCAATCGAATGGTTTGACATAAGAGATGTTCTAGTCTATCTGTAGTAGTTCTGTTTGTTTATATTATATTCTAGTGGTACATGAGGGTGGCGACTCACAAGGGGAGCGTAGACCAGAGCAAGAGGGAGCCAAGCCAGCTACTGTGGTTATGCCATTTGGTGGGCCAAACCAAAGTAGTCTAGCGACGGTGAAGAGACGATAGTAGACCAGACGGGGACACCACCAGAACACCCGAACAAGGATCTATTTTCTTTTGCAGCTATAGTACATATACTTTAGACGTCTGTCTTAAAAAAAATCTTCCTTAGCATCTGTACTATAACCCTCTCCTCTGTGTGGTGTTTTCAAGGGAAAAGGCGGCTCAAAAGTGAAGTCAGTTAGTGGAGCCCGTTACTGTTAGTCAAGTGATTCGGCTTTTCCAGTAAACGAAAAAGGAAAACCCCTTCTTTCAAGTCAAGTTCCAGAAAAAGACAATGCGCTTCTGGCGAACAGAATCTATCCTTTCGGCTCAAGGCTCAGTGCTCGGTAGGTCGTAGATAAAACGGTTAGTTGCGTTACGGGGGTCGAGGGCGACTTTCCAGAATAGACCTTGAAAGGCTGACTTTCAAGAGTAGCCCTTCCACACCACAAGCGAATGGAAAAGGGAAAAAGGTACCAGGGAAGCAGTTCTTGGGCTAATATAGGTCCAGCTGATCAGAGGGAGGAAAGGGCAGAGTGGTTTGATGAATGAACTCTTCCTTGCAGTCCTATTCGCTCGTAGAAATAGAACAGAGAGAGGCTCGGGTTAAACGAAACCGTTGTTAATGCTTTCCGCTTGCGGAGGGAATGCCTGAGGCATTTATTTCTTATGCGGTAAAGACAGAGTCACTGAAGGTATCTGAGGAAGGGAGAGCGACCGAGTCAGTAACCAGTCCGAACAGGCTATCTTCAAAAAACATATCTGTCTAGTCGTCCCAAAAAGCGGTAGCGAAGGGGCTGGTAAGACGAGCGAGAGCGGTAACTACTGTGAGTGATTCAAGGGTTAGATCAAACGGTGAATTTAAGTCGCCACCACAAGTCGTCAAACTAATGGAGACCCGGTTCCATCAACCTAATCCAGAGATGGAACGTAGAGCAACCCAATCAAAGATAGCCGGTGAGACCTACTCCTACTCTCCGGCTTGTTTGGGGAGAGAAGCACTAGCGGATCTCCCGGCAGAAACGGACAGGCATGAATGAGACATCTACATTTTGTTTGCCCGGGGGGCTTACAGAGGCATTCAACTTGACGGGGAGGGACTGAAAATGTGATTGATCAAATTTTGAAACTCGATTTGTCGCAACAAGAGGTATTGTCTCCGCCTTTTCAAGTAGGGATCATTACACTTGAGAGATGATCCTCGACTCGGTAGTGGCCTAAGGCTCAATGATTGATCTTCTGCGCTAAGGCTAGCATCTCATCCCATCTTTCATCTTATTGCTTTGAGCTCTCTTCGGGAAAGTGTCAAAGTGTAACCTGCTGCTCCTTGATTTCACATAAA